CTTTTGCTTCTCTATCCGAATTTTCGTTCTTTATCATAAAAGTTCTCCCCCGCCAATGAATGATAAGTGCCTAGGTGAAGTATAGTATAAGATAAGTCAGAAAAGTGAGTATATTAGTATACTAGAAAAAGAAATATACCTATACTCTTACTATAAGATAAAGACTCTTAAGTCTAAATACTATTAGAAAGACTATTAGAAAGACTATTAAGATAAGGCTTTTCACATGAATACTTAGTAGAACGACTAACGACGAGATTTATTATCGTTTCTCGCGTGTCTCACGAAAGTTAGAGTAGGTGCGAATTCTCCCAATTTGTGACCGACCATACGATCTGTGATATAAATAGGTAAATGTTCCTTTCCATTATGAATAGCGATTGTATGGCCAATCATTGTGGGTATAATGGTAGATGCCCGAGACCAAGTCACTATGATTTCTTTCTCCTCCCTCCTGTTGAGTTTTTCAATTCTTCCCGCTAAATGATTAGCTACAAAAGGATTTTTTTTTAGTGAACGTGTCACGGCTGATTACTCCTTTTTTTCCATTTTTTAAATTGGCATTCTATGTCCAATATCTCGATCTTAATCTGAAGTATAATGATGAATGGAAAAAAGAGAAAATCCTTTAGCTAGATAAGGGAAGGGGCGGATGTAGCCAAGTGGATCAAGGCAGTGGATTGTGAATCCACCATGCGCGGGTTCAATTCCCGTCGTTCGCCCATCACATGATTTCCAATTCCAAAGATTCAATTTTCAATGTTTCTATTTACGGCGACGAAGAATAAAACTATCACTATATTTGTTCCTTTTCCTACTTCTTCTTCCAAGCGCAGGATAACCCCAAGGGGTTGTGGGTTTTTTTCTACCAATCGGGGCTCTCCCTTCACCGCCCCCATGGGGATGGTCTACAGGGTTCATAACTACTCCTCTTACTACAGGACGCTTACCTAGCCAACACTTAGATCCGGCTCTACCCAAACTTTTTTGGTTCACCCCAACATTACCCACTTGTCCGACTGTTGCTAAGCAGTTTTTGGATATCAAACGGACCTCCCCAGATGGTAATCTTAATGTGGCCGATTTACCCTCTTTTGCAATCAGTTTCGCTACAGCGCCTGCTGCTCTAGCTAATTGTCCACCCTTTCCAAGTGTGATTTCTATGTTATGTATGGCCGTGCCTAAGGGCATATCGGTTGAAGTAGATTCTTCTTTTTTCTCAATCAAAACCCCTTCCCAAACCGTACAAGCTTCTTCCAAAGCATACGGCTTTCTAGATGGATATGATGATATCTAGACAGATGGATATGATGATATCTAGACAGATGGATCTTATATGAATCGTATGATGAAGTACCACATGAGTGGATATATAGGAATCCAAATCTGCCGAATCACTCATGTTATGATCTTCTACATCCTAGGTCTCCCCGTTCCGTCATCTGGCTTATGTTCTTCATGTAGCATTCAGACCGGATGACTCTATGAAATTACGTCGATACTTCCACATATTACGGGTAACGTAGGAGACATCTCTATTTTTCCCCGGGGGTCTTTCTAATTACCACTGCTTAGCTTTCAATTCGCCTCTGACCATCAAATTAAATGTGAATAACCCGTCCTCCTCTCTTTGAAACAAGGGGCGCTTCCGGTTCTGTGCGCGCTTCAAACAATTTTGTCTTCTCCATATTACCATATCTCTAGAGTCAATAATTTTCTATGAGGAACTACTGAACTCAATCACTTGCTGCCGTTACTCAACAGTTTTCTGTTGAGGTCTATCCCGTAGAGGTACTCCGATTGGATCAGTGATCGATTCCTAGGTTTCGTCGTAAACCTAATCGGTTACTTCCAATTACGTAAATCAATAGTTCAAACCGCACTCAAAGGTAGGGCATTTCCCATTGATATAGGAACTTCTGTACCAGAAACAATGGTATCTCCAATTATAGCCCCTCTGGGATGTAAAATATATCTCTTCTCACCATCCCCATAGTGTATGAGACAAATGTATGCATTTCGATTAGGGTCATATTCTATGGTTACGATTCTACCAGATATCTCTTTTTCATTCCGTCGAAAGTCGATTTTACGGTATAGACGCTTATGACCTCCCCCTCTATGCCCTGCGGTAATGATCCCTCTGGCATTACGACCTTTACCACAACGATGCTGTCCATAGATCAAATTATTTCGTGGATTGGATTTCACTTGACTGTCTACGGCTCCATTGCGTGTGCTCGGGGTAGAAGTTTTGTATAAATGTATTGCCGTGTTATTAAGTCTTTTGCTTTAAGTTCTTTTCTCTATAAGAGGTGGGATAGAATAACCCGGTTGAAGCGTAATGATCATACGTCTGTAATGCATTGTATGTCCCATCCTTCTACCCTTTCCCGGGAGTCGATGACTATTCATAGCTATTACCTTGACACCAAAGAAGAGTTCGACCCAATGCTTTATTTCTGTCCTAGTTGATCCTGATTCGACATTAGAAGTATATTGATTGTTCCCCAATAACCGAATACTTTTTTCTGTAAATACTGCATATTTGATTCCATCCATAAATCCATTTTCTTCCCTATGAGTTCCAGTATCGATAAGAATTCTAGTTCTTACTGTTCATATGTTATGGTATGAATATACCATACCAATTCGCTATGTATGGATGATGAGATTCCATTGATACAGAGCCAATTCCAATAGACTTATTGAATGTTCCCATTGGCGTGCATCCAGCAGGAATTGAACCTACGAATTTGCCAATTATGAGTTGGGCGCTTTAACCATTCAGCCATGGATGCTTCACAGGGATCGTCGTACATCGTGAATAACCAAATTCCAATTGAAATGAAATCTTTAGGAGGAATCAATGAAACGACATCAATTCAAATCCTGGATATTCGAATTGAGAGAGATCAAGAATTCTCACTATTTCTTAGATTCATGGATCAAATTCGATTCAGTGGGATCTTTCACTCACATTTTTTTCCACCAAGAACGTTTTATGAAACTCTTTGACCCCCGAATTTGGAGTATCCTACTTTCACGTGATTCACAGGGTGCAACAAGCAATCGATATTTCACGATCAAAGGTGTAGTACTGCTTGTAGTAGTGGTCCTTATATCTCGTATTAACAATCGAGAGATGGTTGAAAGAAAAAATCTCTATTTGATGGGGCTTCTTCCTATACCTATGAATTCCATTGGACCCAGAAAGGAGACATTGGAAGAATCTTTTTGGTCTTCCAATAGAAATAGGTTGATTGTTTCGCTCCTGTATCTTCCAAAAAGGAAAAAGATTTCTGAGAGTTGTTTCATGGATCCGCAAGAGAGTACTTGGGTTCTCCCAAGAAAGAAAAAGCGTATCATGCCTGAATCTAACCGGGGTTCGCGGTGGTGGAGGAACCGGATCGGAAAAAAGAGGGATTCTAGTTGTCAGATATCTAATGAAACCGTAGCTGGAATTGAGATCTCATTCAAAGAGAAAGATAGCAAATATCTGGAGTTTCTTTTTTTATCCTATACGGATGATCCGATCCGCAAGGACCATGATTGGGAATTGTTTGATCGTCTTTCTCCGAGGAAGAAACGAAACATAATCAACTTGAATTCGGGACAGCTATTCGAAATCTTAGGGAAAGACTTGATTTGTTATCTCATGTCTGCTTTTCGTGAAAAAAGACCAATTCAGGGGGAGAGTTTCTTCAAACAACAAGGAGCTGGGGCAACTATGCAATCCAATGATATTGAGCATGTTTCCCATCTCTTCTCGAGAAACAAGTGGGGTATTTCTTTGCAAAATTGTGCTCAATTTCATATGTGGCAATTCCGCCAAGATCTCTTCGTTAGTTGGGGGAAGAATCAGCACGAATCGGATTTTTTGAGGAACGTCTCGAGAGAGAATTGGATTTGGTTAGACAATGTGTGGTTGGTAAACAAGGATCGGTTTTTTAGCAAGGTACGGAATGTATTGTCAAATATTCAATATGATTCCACAAGATCTATTTTCGTTCAAGTAACGGATTCTAGCCAATGGAAAGGATCTTCTTCTGATCAATCCAGAGATCATTTCGATTCCGTTAGAAATGAGAATTCAGAATATCACACATTGATCGATCAAACAGAGATTCAGCAACTAAAAGAGAGATCGATTCTTTGGGATCCTTCCTTTCTTCAAACGGAACGAACAGAGATAGAATCAGATCGATTCCCGAAATGCCTTTTTGGATCTTCCTCCATGTCCTGGCTATTAACGGAACCTGAGAAGCGGATGAATAATCATCTGCTTCCGGAAGAAATCGAAGAATTTCTTGGGAATCCTACAAGATCAATTCGTTCTTTTTTCTCTGACAGATGGTCAGAACTTCATCTGGGTTCGAATCCTACTGAGAGGTCCACTAGAGATCCTAAATTGTTGAAGAAAAAACAAGATGTTTCTTTTGTCCCTTCCAGGCGAGCGGAAAAGAAAGAAATGGTTGATATATTCAAGATAATTACGTATTTACAAGATACCGTCTCAATTCATCCTTCGGAACCAGATCCGGGATGTGATATGGTTCCGAAGGATGAACCGGATATGGACAGTTCCAATAAGATTTCATTCTTGAACAAAAATCCATTTTTTGATTTCTTTCATCTATTCCATGACCGGAACAAAGGGGGATACGCGTTACGCCAC